CCATTCCATTTGCGCAAGTAATAAGGGGTTCCATGTTAATAACTCAATCTATTCTTAGAAAATATATTATATTGCCTTCATTGATAATAGCCAAAAATATTGGACGTATTTTATTATTTCAATTTCCTGAATGGTTTGAGGATATACAGGAATGGAATCGAGAAATGCATGTTAAATGTACCTATAATGGTGTCCAATTATCGGAAACAGAGTTTCCGAAAAATTGGTTGACAGATGGTATTCAGATAAAAATCCTATTTCCTTTCCGTCTGAAACCTTGGCACAAATCTAAACTACGATCCTCTGATAGAAATCTAATGAAAAAGAAAAGACAAAAAGATGATTTTTGTTTTTTAACAGTTTGGGGAATGGAAACTGAACTTCCTTTTGGTTCTCCCAGAAAACGATATTCCTTTTTTGAGCCCGTTTTTAAGGAACTAGAAATAAAAATTGGAAAATTAAAAAGGGCGTATTTATTAGTTTCAAAAGAAATAAAAAAATGGGTTATCGAAAGTTTTTTATTTCTAAAAAGAATACTAAAAGGATTTTCCAAATTAAAGCCAATTCTATTATTTAGCTTAAGAAAAGTATCTGAATCGAATGAAATGAAAATTAAAAAGGAAAAAGATTCTAGAATCAGCAATCAAAAAATTCATGAATCGTTTAGTCTAATTCAATCTCCAAATTGGACAAATTCTTTACTCACAGAAAAAAAAAAGACGGATCTGACTGATAGAACAAGCACAATCAAAAATAAAATAGAAAAAATTACAAAAGAAAAAAAAAAAATAACCCCATCGGACGTATATTTTAGTCCTACTGAAAGAAGTTATAATGATAAAAGGTTCGAATCACCAACAAATATTTGGCAAATATTAAAAAGAAGAAATGTCCGATTAATCTCTCAATTCGATTGTTTTATAAAAATTTTCGTTGAAAGAATATACATAGATATATTTTTATCTATTATTAATATTCTCAGACGCAATACACAACTTTTTCTTGAATCGATAAAAAAAATTACATATAAACCCATTAATGAAGCAAATCAAGAAAGGCTTAATATAAAAAATAAAAATACAATTCACTTTATTTCAACTATTTCAACCCTAAAGAGGTCAATTAAGAGTATTAGAAATACGACAAAGTCACATAGTTTTTGTGACTTATCCTATTTGTCACAAGCATATGTATTTTACAAATTATCACAAACCCAAGGTAGTAACTTCTCTAAATTAAGATCTGTTTTTCAATATCACGGAATGCCTTTTTTTATTAAGACTGAAACAAAGGATTCTGTTGAAACACAAGGAATAATTCATTCTAAATTAAGTCATAAGAAACTTCCGAATTATGAAATGAATGAATGGAAAAACTGGTTAAAGGGACATTATCAATACAATTTATCTCGAATTAGATGGTCTGAATTAATACCACAAAAGTGGAGAAATAGAGTTAATCTACGTCGTAAAAATAAAAATTTCAAATGGGATTCATATGAAAAAATTCAGTCCAAAAAAGAAAATGATTCTGAAGTATATTACTTATTGAATCAAAAAGAGAATTTTCAAAAAAATTCTCGATATGATCTTTTATCATATAAATCTATTAATTTTAATTATGAAAATAAAAAGAAGAGAGACTCATCTATTTATAGATCGAGCTTTCAAGTACAAGTAAATAAAAACAAAGAGATTTCTTATAATTCCAATACGCAGAAAGAGAATTTTTTTGATATAGGGAGGAGTATCCCTATTAATAATTATGGCGATATTAGATATATGGAAAAAAATCCCGATAGAAATTATTTTGATTGGAAAATTCTCAATTTTGATCTTAGACAAAAAGTCACTATTGAGTCCTGCATCAAAATCAATACCAAGAGTAATCAAAATACTAAGATTGATGCTAAGAATTATAAAATAATTGATAAAATTGATAAAAACGACCTTGTCTATCTTACGCTTCCACAAAAGTTCAAAATCAATTCACCAAACCCCCCAAAAGCTTTTTTGGATTGGATGGGAATGAATGAAGAAATACTAAATCGTCCCATCTCGACTCTGGGGCTTTGGTTCTTCCCAGAATTTGTGCTACTTTATAATCTATATAAAATCAAACCATGGGTTATACCAAGTAAAGTACTTCTTTTAAATTGGAATCTAAATGAAAATGCTGTTAGTGAAAAGAAAAACATCGAAGGAAACCAAAAAGGGGAATGTGTTTCAAATAAAAAAATAACGAATCCAAATCAAAATCAAAAAGAAAAAGAACCTGTCGAAAGCAAAAGAGATCTTAGATCAAATGTACAAAAACAAGGGAATCCTGGATCTGTTCCTTCAACAAAACACGAAAAAGATATTGAAGATCCTTATGCAAGATCGAAGAGAAAGGGGGATAAAAAATACAAAAGTAATACAGGAGCAGAACTCAAATTCTTCCTAAAACGTTATTTACTTTTTCAATTGAGATGGGACGATGCTTTGAATCAAAGAATGAT